AATATTTACCAAAAATATATGATCCTTTCTTAAATGGACCCTATCGCGGACGAATCAAAAAATTGTTTTCACTCTCAATTATAAATGAAATTTCTATAAAAAATTATATAGAAAAGTTTTGTATAAATAAGATTCATAGTATCCTTCTTATTATTAATCGCCTAGAATTTGAACAGAAACTAAATCCATTTGATAGAAAAGCATGCGCAAAGCAAATTTATTATTTATTGAACTTAATCAATGAATTTGCTGTAAAATCAACATCAAGTTTAAATTTTAAAAGACCCTTTTTAGTTCCTGAACACGAACAAGTAAGAATTGATTCAGAAGATAGAATAAAAATTTTCAAATTTTTATTTGATGCAGATAGAACTCTTCCCAACGAGAAAACGAAAAAAAAAAAATCTATTGCACTAAAAGAAATCCATAAAAAAGTCCCTCGGTGGTCATACAAATTAATTAACGATTTGGAACAACAGGAGGGAGAAACTGAGGAAAGTGTGGTAGAAGATCATGAGATTCGCTCAAGAAAAGCCAAACGTGTAGTTATTTTTACTGATAACCAACAGAATACTGATACTGATACTTATAATAATACCCAAGAAACTAATAATACTGATCAAACAGACGAAGTAGCTTTGATACGTTATTCACAACAATCAGATTTTCGTCGAGACATAATCAAAGGCTCCGTGCGTGCTCAAAGACGTAAAATAGTTACTTGGAAATTCTTTGAGGCAGATGTGCATTCCCCCCTTTTTTTGGACCGAATAGACAAATCCCCCCTTTTTTCTTTTGATATTTCCGAACGGATAAACCTAATTTTGAGAAATTGTATGTGGACAAACGCAGAACTCAAAATTTCGGATTATAAAGAGAAAACCACAGAAGAAAGTGAGAAAAAAAAAGAAGAGGATAAAAAAGAAGAAGACAAAAGAAAGGAGAAAGTACGTATAGAAATAGCGGAAGCCTGGGATAGTATTTTACTTGCTCAAGTAATAAGAGGTTTTTTGTTAGTAATCCAATCGATTCTTAGAAAATATATTATATTGCCTTCATTGATAATAGTTAAAAATACCGCCCGTATGCTATTATTTCAATTTCCCGAATGGTCCGAGGATTTAAAGGATTGGAATAGAGAAATGCATGTTAAATGCACCTATAATGGCGTTCAATTATCAGAAAAAGAATTTCCAAAAAACTGGTTAACAGACGGTATTCAGATTAAGATTCTATTTCCTTTTCGTCTGAAACCTTGGCACAGATCTAACCTACGAGCCCCTTATAACGATCCAATGAAAAAGAAAGATTCCAAAAATGATTTTTGTTTTTTAACAATTTTTGGAATGGAAGCTGAATTCCCTTTTGATTCTCCCAGAAAACAACTTTCATTTTTTGAACCTATTTTTAAAGAACTCAAAAGAAAAGTTTTAAAATTGAAAAAGAAATGCTTTCTAATTCTAAGAATTTTAAAAGAAAAAACAAAATTGTTTCTAAATGTTTCAAAAGAAACAAAAAAATGGGTCATTAAAAGCATTCAGTTTTTAAAAGAAATAAAAAAAGAACTCTCAAAAATAAACCCAATTCTCCTGTTTGGATTGAGAAAAAGAAAAGTATATGAATTTGAATTGAGTAAAACTAAAAAAGATTCGATAATAAGTAATTTGATGATTCATGAATCGTCCATTCAAAATATACCTCGGGATTGGACAAATTATTCATTGACAGAAAAAAAAATGCAGGATCTAACTGATAGAACAAACACAATCATAAATCAAATAGAAAAAATAAAAAATGAAAAAAAAGGGGGATTTCTAATTCCAGATCGAAATATTAGTTCTAACAAAATAAGTGATGATGATAAAAGGTTGGAATCACAAAAAAATATTTGGCAGATATTAAAAAGAAAAAATGTTCGATTAATCCGGAAATCACATTATTTTTTTAAAATTTTCATTGAAAGGATATACATAGATATCTTTCTGTGGATCATTAATATTCCTAGGATCAATACACAACCATTTCTTGAATCAATAAAAAAAATTTTTAATAAATACATTACCAATAATGAAACAAATCAAGAAAAAATTGATAAAACAAATCAAAGTTTAATTCACTTTATTTCGACTCTAAAAAAGGCACTTTATAATACTAATATTAGTAATAAGAATTCAAATAATTTTTGTGACTTATCCTACTTTTCACAAGCCTATGTATTTTACAAACTCTCACAAACCCAATTTATTAATTTCTATTTATATAAGTTAAAATCTGTCTTTCAATATAATGGAGCAGCCCTTTTTATTAAAAATGAAATAAAGGATTCTTTTGTTGGAACACAAGAATTGTTTCATTCTCAATTAAAACATAAGAATCGTCAGAAGTCTGGAATGAATCAATGGACAAATTGGTTAAGGAATCATTATCAATATGATATATCTCAGATTAGATGGTCTAGACTAGTAACACAAAAATGGCGAAATAGATTCAATCAACACTGTATGAATCAAAATAAGGATTTATGCAATTCATCTAAAAAAATGAAATTTATTCACTACGAAAAACAAAATAATTTTGAAAAGGCTTCATTACTGAATCAAAAGGAGAGTTTTAAAAAACAATATAGATATGATCGGTTAGCATATAAATCTATTAATTCTGAAGATACGAAGTACTCTTCAATTTATGAATCGCCATTTCACGTAAAAAATAACCAAGAAGTTTTTTCTAATTCCAACACACATAAAAGAAAATTATTTAATATGATGGAAGGTATTCCTATTATCCCTATCAATAATGATCTAGTACAAGATGATATTAGAGATATGGAGAAAAATATGGATAGAAAATATTTTGATTGGAGAATTATCCATTTTTGTCTTAGAAAGAAAGTCGATATCGAAGCCTGGATAAATATTGATACTGACAGTAATAAAAAATCTACTAAGGCTAAGCTTAATAATTATCAAATAATTGATAAAATAAAAAAGAAAGATCTTTTTTACCTCACGATTCATCAAGATCAAGAAATCAACCTATCCAATCAAAAAGGGTTTTTGGATTGGATGGGAATGAATGAAGAAATATTAAATCGTCCCATATCAAATCTTGAACATTGGTTCTTCCCAGAATTTTTGATACTTTATAATTTGTATAAAACTAAACCGTGGTTTATACCAATAAAATTACTTCTTTTAGATTCTAATATAAATGAAAACGCTACTGATATTGAAAACAAAAGCATCGCTGGAAATAAAAAAAGAGATCCTTTTATATCCTCCAATGAAAAAAAATCTCTTGAATTAAAAAAACGAAATAAAGGTCAAAAAGAATCCGCGGACCAAGCAAACCTTGAATCCGCTCTTTCAAACCAAGAAAAAGATGTTGAAGAAGATTATATGGGATCGGACATGAAAAAACATAAAAATAAAAAGCAATACAAGAACAATACAAAAGCGGAGTTTTATTTCTTGCTAAAAAGGTATTTGCATTTTCAATTGCGATGGGATGATATTTTAAATAAAAAAATAATCAATAACATCAAAGTATATTGTCTCCTGCTTAGACTGATAAATCCAAGAGAAATAACTATATCCTCTATTCAAAGGGGAGAAATGAGTCTGGATATTCTGATGATTCAGAAAAATTTAACTCTTACAGAATTGATCAAAAGAGGAATTTTTATTATTGAACCGATTCGTCTATCTATAAAAAATGATGGACAATTTATTATGTATCAAACCGTTGGTATTTCATTGGTTCATCAAAGTAAACACCAAATTAATCAAAAATACCGAGAAAAAAACCATGTTGATAAGAATTCTGATGATAAGAATTCTGATAAAGTCATTACCAAATATCAAAAGATGACTGGAAATAGAGATAAAAATAATTATGATTTGTTTGTTCCTGAAAATCTTTTATCACCCAGACTTCGGAGAGAATTTAGAATTCTAATTTGTTTCAATTCTAGGAATAGAAATAATATGCATAAAAATTCAGCATTGGGGAATGGGAATAAGGTAAACAGCCAGGGTTTGGATAAAAGCAAAGGATTAAAAAAAAAACTTATTAAATTAAAGTTATTTCTTTGGCCCAATTATCGATTAGAAGATTTAGCTTGTATGAATCGGTATTGGTTTGATACCAATAACGGCAGTCGTTTCGGTATGGTAAGGATACATATGTATCCGCGATTGAAAATTTATTACTAGTCCATTTTTGCTATATTTCCCATCCCATATCACAGCGGGTCTATGACGACAAAGAGGTGCACACATCCATTGTCTTACATTCCATTCTGATACATGATACTAATTCAATGACCTATCAATTCGATCTAGAAATGAATCAATAAAACCTTCTGATTGTAGGACTAAGTTTTTATCTTTTGGGAGTGCAGAAAACAACCACCCTTTTGTATACCTTTTCAAATGTATACCTTTTCAAATCGAATTTAAAAATGAAAATCGGATTGATTCAATTTGATTTAAAAAAATCCAAAATTTATAACGAAATTAAGATTATTGTCTATACCAAACTAAAACGAGTGACATTATTATTACTGATCAATAAATATATCTATCAACAAAAATATCTTAAAAAAGGAGGGGGTTTCATTTTATGGTAAAAAATTCATTCATCTCAGTTATTTCACAAGAAGAAAAAGAAGAAAACAGGGGATCTGTTGAATTTCAAATATTTAGTTTCACCAATAGGATACGAAGACTTACTTCACATTTACAATTACACAAAAAAGACTATTTATCTCAGAGAGGTCTACGTAAAATTCTGGGAAAACGCCAACGACTGCTATCTTATTTGTCAAAGAAAAATAAAATGGGTTATAAAGAATTAATTAATCGGTTGGATATTCGGGAATTAAAAACTCGTTAATTTGAAGAGGCATTTTGAATTATTTGATTTATTAGATCTTGAATTTGAATGAACTTTTTTTCATTTTCAGAAATTCATGAAAGAATGAATTAAGGAAAAACCTATGAATATACCAGCTACAAGAAAAGACCTCATGGTAGTCAATATGGGTCCCCACCATCCATCAATGCATGGTGTTCTTCGACTTATCATTACTCTAGATGGTGAAGATGTTATTGACTGTGAACCAATATTGGGTTATTTACACCGAGGGATGGAAAAAATTGCGGAAAACCGAACAATTATACAATATTTGCCTTATGTAACACGTTGGGATTATTTAGCTACTATGTTCACAGAAGCAATAACGGTAAATGGACCGGAACAGCTGGGAAATATTCAAGTACCTAAAAGAGCCAGCTATATCAGAATAATTATGTTGGAGTTGAGTCGTATAGCTTCTCATCTGTTATGGCTCGGTCCTTTTATGGCGGATATTGGTGCACAGACTCCTTTTTTCTATATTTTCAGAGAAAGAGAATTAGTATATGATCTATTCGAAGCTGCCACCGGTATGAGAATGATGCATAATTATTTTCGGATCGGGGGAGTAGCGGCTGATCTACCTCATGGCTGGATAGATAAATGTTTGGATTTCTGCAATTATTTTTTAACAAGGGTTGCTGAATATCAACAACTTATTACACGCAATCCAATTTTTTTAGAACGAGTCGAGGGGGTAGGCATTATTGGTCGAGAGGAAGTAATAAATTGGGGTTTATCGGGACCAATGCTGCGAGCGTCCGGAATACAATGGGATCTTCGTAAAGTTGATCAGTATGAGTGTTACGACGAATTTGATTGGGAAGTACAGTGGCAAAAAGAAGGAGATTCATTGGCTCGTTATCTAGTCCGAATTGGTGAAATGATAGAATCCATAAAAATTATTCAACAGGCTCTCGAAGGAATTCCGGGGGGGCCATATGAGAATTTAGAAATCCGATACTTTGATAGAGAAGGGAATCCAGAATGGAATGATTTTGAATATCGCTTTATTAGTAAAAAACCTTCTCCTACATTTGAATTGCCGAAACAAGAACTTTATGTGAGAGTCGAAGCCCCAAAAGGAGAATTGGGGATTTTTCTGATAGGGGATCGGAGTGGTTTTCCTTGGAGATGGAAAATTAGACCGCCGGGTTTTATCAATTTGCAAATTCTTCCTCAGTTAGTTAAAAGAATGAAATTGGCTGATATTATGACAATACTAGGTAGTATAGATATCATTATGGGAGAAGTTGATCGTTGAAATGATAATTGATACACCAGAAGTACAAGATATCGATTCTTTTTCTAGATTGGAATTTTTAAAAGAGGTCTATGGAATTATATGGTTATTTATTCCTATTTTGACTCTTGTATTGGGAATCACAATAGGCGTACTGGTAATTGTATGGTTAGAAAGAGAAATATCCGCGGGAATACAACAACGTATTGGACCTGAATACGCCGGCCCTTTGGGAGTTCTTCAAGCTCTAGCAGATGGGACAAAACTTCTTTTCAAAGAAAATCTTTTTCCATCTAGAGGGGATACTCGTTTATTCAGTATCGGTCCATCCATAGCAGTTATATCAATTTTAGTAAGCTATTTAGTAGTTCCGTTTGGTTATCGCCTTGTTTTAGCGGATCTCAATATTGGTGTTTTTTTATGGATTGCCATTTCAAGTATTGCTCCCATTGGACTTCTTATGTCAGGATACGGGTCAAATAATAAATATTCCTTTTTAGGTGGTCTACGAGCTGCTGCTCAATCGATTAGTTATGAAATACCATTAACTTTATGTGTGTTATCCATATCTCTACGTGCGATTCGTTGATATATAGACATAAGCTTTTCTTTATTCTTTCTTTCTAGGAAAGTGGTGGAATGAATTGAGTAGAGTAGATATCTTCATTTTTTTTTATTAATTATTCGGATTTCGGATTGAAGAATTAAATCAAATAGTTATATGAGTGAAAAAAAACAGCTTATATATAATATATAAATAAGTATAAATAAGATAATTTAGAATATATAAATTCGCAGTAAAAATATTGAGTCTCATTTTCCATGTATAAGAGTTAAAGAGTTAAGCGGAAATAAACATAAGAAACCGTTTACCCCAAGATTGGTTGATTAGTCATCCTGACTTGAAGCGGGCTCAAAAGATCCACCGTATTGAGTTTTCACTATTATTTGTATGTATTACCATACACGTATTATCATAACGGGGGGTTGAACAAAAACGAGTGGATGGTTAGAAACACCAAGATATGAAACGGATTTGTAATGGAAATGGAGATTATGTAAATTATCCAAAAGAACATTTTGACATAATATACAAACTAAAGAATACTAATTGGGGCTTAAAGTTGGTAGAAATTATTAGGCAGTACTCCCCAAGGCACGATTCCAATCCAGAGTATGCTCCTATCCACCGATTAAATACATAACTATTGGGAACGAAAAAACCCTTTACTTTCTTTTGTAAGCCCTCTTTTTCTCAGAAATAGAAAGAAGAATAGGAACGAAAAAAAAAAAAGAGAAAGAAACCCAATTCCAATAAAAAAAAATCTTTTTTATCTTTT